TGTTTCTTTCATTCTTGTATTGGATTTCACCAAACGAAAATGACTCATTTAATTTTAATAAATTATTACTTTTATAACTATAAAAAATCTTTCTAAATGTAATGACTAGAAGTGCTACGGATAATAATGATCCACAAAGAAGAGCCGCATAGCTCAATATCATCATACTTACGTGCATTATTAACCACTCCGATTGTAGAGCAGGTACTAATATTGCGGGTTTACGTATTTCAGTTAAAAGACCCGAAGTAGCAAAGCCTTGGGTAAAAATAGTACTTGAGGCAGTTATTGTGGTTAAATAATTTTTTCTTATTTTGAAATAAGGGACTATATGAATAAGGGAGAAACTCCATGAAAGAAAGATTAATGATTCATATAAATCACTTAGTGGGAAATGGCCCGAATAAATCCAACGAGTGATTAATAATCCTGTTAGACATAAAAAAGTAACTATCATCCCCTTTTCTGACGAATCATATGGTTTTATGATTTCATTGCCCAATAAGGTTATCAAATTAATTGTAATTACAATTGAAACAATCGAAAAGGAAATATGAGTGAATATATGCTCTAAAGTTGAAAATATCATAAAAATGAAAAAAGGGAGGGAATCCCCTAAATTAATATTAATTAAGAATTATAAATCGGGAATTGAATTTATTTTTATTATAGGATCTATTGGGTCTGTTTTAGAAGATGGCATGCCGCCACTCGGACTCGAACCGAGATGCTCTAGCACTGCTTCCTAAGAGCAGCGTGTCTACCGATTTCACCATAGCGGCTTGCTCGAACTAATAATAGCCTATTTATATTCAATCGTCGAGATGGAACAAGTCAATTCAATCAAATAAGTTTTTTAGTAAAGATTCAAATTGATAAAAAAAATGAGTTCAAAAGTCAATTTGAAGGTTCATTAGTTTCATTTCTTTTTAGGGTGTCCGGTTTATTTCTCTTTTATCTTAGGGCTTTGACGTAGTTTATCCTATTCTAAAATCCAACTTTTGCAAGTAGATAATTCTCTCGATAAAAGAAAAAAACTTTTTTCTTTTTTTTACTTTTATTGATACTTCATTATTTCTCGTTTATCTGATTTCATAAATTTCAAACAAAAAATAAATTTTCTCAATGAATATGAATCAAAAATAACCATATTTTGGATTACTCCAAATTGACACATTAGTTGTACATAATATCTCAACAATGAAGTTCTTTTATTGATTGGGCTCAAAATTGGAGATATATGGTAAATACATTCCATATAGTAATTACTAAAAATTATAAATTAATCAGAAAGTTATCCAAAATTTTTTAAAATGGAATCCATTAGTTTCAACAATCCATTTATTTGAACTAAAAATATTATATCTGCCCTTCTCGAGAAAGAGAAAAATTTTTCATTTTTGTAAAGGTCGATGGGGAAAATAAGACTCCCCACCACAAAAATCTTAGTGAAAATCTACTACAAAGAAATAAAAAAATCTTGTATTTTTTTCTTTATTCTGCTTTTTTTTAGAATTCAGCAAACAGAAGAATTCTTTTTTTTAGACATCTTATAAGATGGAAACCTGGTCTATTTCATATTGATTAGAATAGGGACTGCCAATTGTGAATTTTATATTAACAAATTATTGAGCCAATTTTTGAGTCAAATCCATTCCGATTATTCCAATAGTTTAGGACTTATTTGTTTGTCGTACAAAAAAACTTTTTGAATTCCCGGTAGAAAGAGATTTCCCTAATGACAAAGCTTTTAACGCCGCCCAATATCCTTTCCTTTTCCAAATATTTTTACGAATACGCTTTTTTGATATAGAAGTACGTTTTTTTGGAACTGCCATTTTAAAATCATTGTTATAGTTGGATGTGAAAGACATCTATTGTTCAAAACAAATTATTATTTATTTTTCATTATCTATTTTTTCTAGAAATAATATTCTCTTCATAAAAAAGAAATATAGATATGTGAAAGATCCGTGAAAATGGGATCAAAAATTACTCGAAATAACAAAATTTTGATTCCATACAATATTCTATTCTAAAACCAAAAATTTTTGGTTTGGAACTCTTAGTTCTCGTTCTTTATCTCTCAAATTTATATCTTTAGAATCTGCAGAATCTGCTAGGTCATAGAAATCAAACTTAATGATTTAATAAAATAAAGAAAGAACCTAAAAGACCTTGATTTTCGTCATTCTATACTTTATTTACATTTAATAAAATCCCTCAAAGGATTGTAAACTTTTGCCTAATCTAATAAAAAACTTGAGTCTTTTTTTAGTCAAACTCGAGAAAGGAATACACCTAAATTCAATTTGAAAATTTGAATGAGATTACTAATAAATCTGTTAAAGGATACCTGGTTTGATAAAAAAATATCTCAGTCGTTTTTTAGCCTTTCTCGATAAAAAAAAGTTCATTTTAGATCTATAATATTCTAACGTTTACTAAGAAATCGTTTTGATTGAAATGGAAAACAATCAATCCCATAATGAATTAGTTA